TTTTTCCATAAAAATGTGTTCGCTCAAGAAAGACTCCAGAAGATATTGATCGTAAATAAGAAGACTGTTTACGAAGAAAAAGGAATATATATTCGCATTCATATACATAAAAATTATGTAGGAACCAAAAGAATCTTTTCTTTATTTTTGAAAAGACGTAAATGGATTTTTTTGAAGTAATGAGACTATTCAAATTATGATATTCATGGAAAATAAATCGCAATAAATGCAAAGAAGGAACATCTTTGATCCAGCATTGAAGGATTTGAACCAAGATTTCCAGATGGATGGGATAGGGTATTAGTAGATCCGACACATAATTTAAATGTGATAATTTATCCTCTAAAAAGGGAAATATTGAATGAATAGATCGTAAATTCTGAGATTTTGGTATTCTTTTTTCTTCAAGGGAGGATACTAATCGCGACGAAAATGAAATTTCCAGAATGACTCCAAAACCTTCTGATACCATTTGAGAATAAAAATGATAAGAAAAAGAATTCTTGTGCAGCGAAAATACATTTTGGTTAGAATCATTCACCGAAGAAATCAAATATTTCTGTTGATACATTCGAGTAATTAAACGTTTCACAAGTACCAAACTAGATTTATTGTCATAACCAATAATTTCCACAGGTTCATAAAAAATCAAATTATTGAAGCTATGATAATGAGCAAGTGAGTAAATATACTCCTGAAGGAGTAGCGGATATAGGAAGTTTTGTTGCCAAAATCTCTCTTTTTTCAATCTCAATATCCTTGTAATTATGCTATTTAAATACATTTCTACTTTAACCAAAAAAGAGAGGCATTTCTTGTGTTATGAAATGATACATAGTGCAATATGGTCAGAACGGCGTATGTGTGTATGTTGTATATAGTCTCTTTTTTCTCTTCTAGTAAAATACTCTTTATAAGAAAATAATAGAACTTCTAACTATTAGAATAATATAGTCTAGTATTCTTATATACTATTATACTATGCACTGTCTATACTTTTACTTTAGACTTTTTCTATTTTAAAGAATCTAAAATAAGATAGACTTTTTTATAGACTTTTTCTACTTTTTAAACTTTTAGACTGTATTGTGATTAAAAATAAGAAGAATAATCTAAGAAGTAAAAAATTATAGAATTATAGAAAAGTAAGAACAAATAAAGAATATATACCCCGGAGACAAAGAGCCCAATCTACAGATCTTTTTCTTTTCCCTTTATATCTAATTTGATTTTCTTTTACTTGTTAATATAACTAGTAATATAGGAATAATAATAAAAGAAAGAAAATAACAAAAAGAAAAAAGGGTAAAAATCTTTTATTTTCGCAACCCAATCACTCTTTTGACTTTGGAAATAAGAATTTTTTATCACTATACTCTTTCTTCTACACATCCGTCTCCAATCCACAATAAAGAATAATTAGGATTAAGAAAAAAAAAGAATCAATGGTCTCACAAGAGACCCTTTTCCCACATCAGGCACTAATCTATTTTTAACGTATAATTAGTAATTTGATCGGGTAATCATTCAAATTAAGAAGGGAAGCTCGTTGCTTTTTTGTCTTACTCGAATTGGAGCCATAAGCTCTATCCATTTATTCACTAGACCCAAAATACTTTACTGAACTTTCAAAATGTTCTAAAAAGAAAAATTCTTGTTCTATTTATATTATGAGTACTAGAATTTTTCTTTTTTTTTTTTCTATTATTCTATTAATATTTTTTTTTTTAGATTTTTCTATTCTTTTTACGACATGCTCTTTTTTCCATTCATTACCTTTCAGGATCAGTCGCGGTCTTATAAACTATACCAATAGTCTAGACGAATTTCTTCATCCAAATGTGTAAAAGATCATAGTCGCAATTAAAAGCCGAGTACTCTACCATTGAGTTAGCAACCCGGATCAATATGAAGTGTAGATATGATCGAAATAAAAAAAAATTCAGCAAACTCATCCATTTTACTAAAATGAAGGAAAGAGCCAATAGGGAATGGGAATAAAAAGATCTATTTATATACGATCAAATTATATTTGTTTGATACACCATTGTCAATATGAATGGACTTTTTAGAAAACAAAATTCAAGAAATTCTATGGAAATTTGTGTTGGATTAGCACAACATAAAGAATAAAACTTTGAGTGGAAAAAAAGAAGGAATAAGAAAAAGGTATAGATAGAAAAATAGCGGCTTTCTTTAATCAAAAAAAAGAAAGATACAATACAAATACAAGAAGAAAGATTACCCCCCCTTGTTGGGGGGTTCCACAAAAATAAGAAAAAGAAGAATAAAATAAGTATGAATAGAACAAGAAAAAAAGAAACTTTGAATAAAGAATTAAACAAAGATAGGTACTCTTTATCCTATACTTTTTTCTTCATGATTCTTGTTTTTCTTTTCTTTTTTTATCAAAAGAAATTCGAAATTCTTTAAAGAATTCTGTCTTGCTTAAAATATCATAAACAGTTTCTGTGGGTTGAGCACCTTTTTCAAGGAAATATAAGATAGCAGGAACATTTGAAGAAGTTTGATTCTTTATCGGATCATAAAAACCCACTTTTCGAAGATCTCTTCCTTCTCTTCGGGATCGAACATCAATTGCAACGATTCGATAGATGGCTCATTGGGATAGATGTAGATAAAAGATACCCCCCTAGAAACGTATAGGAAGTTTTCTCCTCATACGGCTCAAGAAAAAATGATTCTAATTTCTAGAATTTCTATTTCTATCTATATAGATAGAAATAGAAAGAGAAATGGATCTATAAAGAATTAGACTGAAATTTGAGACTTTTTTTTTCCTTCTTTACAGAAAAAGAAATTTCATTTATACTCCTAACTCAAGTTGGGTATTTTGAAAAGAGTTCAAAAGGAAATCCTTAAAATTTCTTGAGCTGTCTCTAACCTCTTTTTTTGTCTCTTTTTCAGATCTCTTTTTTTTTTACTCATTCTGATCCAATTGTTGAGACAAGTTAAAAAAGTGTTTCCTTGTTCCGGAATTTGTTGTCTTTGCTTTGCGCTTTTTTAAATCATTAGGTTTAGACATTACTTCGGTTATCTTTACTCCTTTTCAAAAAGGCAGCAACATACCTTTTGTTTTTGTTTTTTGTTCTTTCTATGGAAAAGGGAAAAATCATTTTATTCCTTTGTGATACACTCTTGATCGAAACAGTTTGAAAATTTCGACAAATTTGGTTTTTTTTTCATTTCAAACTTGTTCAAATTTGAACCTCTCCATTTATCTATAATTTAGATATTGATGATATATTTACAAAGTTGATCTAACTTATTGATTGTCACTAACCCTAGATTATTACCCCGATAAAAAAATCAATTATTTTTGCTCGAGCTCCATCATATGCTATACCTTATATATACCATTAGTATCTTTATTTAGCAACCCAAGACAAATTCAATCAGGTTCCTAGCAGAACAAATCATGTCGAGACAAGAGCATCTTCATTCGTATAGAAGATGGTGGATGTCAGAATCCGCAGCCAATCATGTCCTTCAAGTCGCACGTTGCTTTCTACCACATCGTTTCAAACGAAGTTTTACCATAACATCCCTATAATTTTATTTTAAATTGGAACCATATGCAATTGATTCAATATGGAATCATGAATAGTCATTGGCTGAACCGATACATAAGAATCCACACTTATAGACTTATAGATTAAGTCTATACCCGGAAAGGATTTCACTTAAAATTACTCCCATATTTTCTCATATGAATAATATCACATAAAAAAACAAATCAGTTTTAAGCAAACTTATTTACATCTTCAACAAATCTTTCAGGATTGTCCATCAGAAATTCTTTTTCTTAAAATAAAAAAGATTAGAAACCTAAAAAAATCCTTTGGCTTTACTTTCATTCAGATGAAAAAGAAACCCCCATGAATGGATAAAAGTTTTTATTTAACTAAATATTTCATTGAAATATTCATAAATATTCAATTATAGTCAATTAGAGAATAATAAGATAATCTGAAATAATAAGATATTCTTAATAAGAAAAATATACAAAAAATATACAAATAGCAAATAGACAATATATATTCTTATGTAATAATTATGTATTTATGTATGAATATATTCTAATATAAATATATCCTAATATATTCATATTTTCTCATTTTTTCTTTATATTTATATATTTCTGAAATATGATTTTATGATTTGAATATTCTGATTTACTTTTTTTTTTACCATCTCCAATTGAATCTGATTTTCATTTAATTTAAAACAGAGAGATATTTTGAGAAGAAAGTTTCTTTGTTTTCATTATTAGAAAGTATAAAAAGTCTCGTGTAAGGTAAGATCAAAGATAAAATCAGAATCCTCGGATTCTGATCTTTTCGCATCCATCTCCATCATAAAAAAAACAAAGAATTGTTGAATTCAATTTTCAATTTCAATCGAGAAGAATTTTTCGTTTCTGATGCGAACGATCTGGGACGGAAGGATTCGAACCTCCGAGTAACGGGACCAAAACCCGTTGCCTTACCGCTTGGCCACGCCCCACTTATTTTTGGTCTAACTTATTTTTGGTCTAAGAAAAACTAAGATAAATATTTGTTATTCGTCAATAACCAACCTAAAGAAATATAGGACATGTTGCCGCTAGGATTCAACATAATAGATATAGAATCAAAAAGATTAATTGATCATTACTTATAATTCAATTAAGATATTCTATGAAAATCAAATTCCTTGTATTCTTATTTGATTGGATAATGTAAGGAAGGATTCTTGATTGGAGAGAAGTCAAAGAAAAATAAGAATTTCTTTCTTTTATCTGCCTTTTTTATTTTCAATTTTCCCTCAGAAAAACAACTCAATCCAATCTGATAATTTATTCTTCAATTTCATTTGAATCTTTAACTTTAAGAACAAGAAAAGAATATTTGTTATGCTTAATATCTTTTGTTTAATTTGTATCTGTCTTAATTCTACCCTTTATTCGAGTAGTTTTTTCTTCGCCAAATTGCCCGAGGCTTATGCCTTTTTCAATCCAATCATAGACGTTATGCCAATTATCCCTGTACTCTTTTTTCTCTTAGCCTTTGTTTGGCAAGCTGCTGTAAGTTTCCGATAAAAATTGAATCTCTAATCTCTATTCAATTCATAATTTTTTTGATAAAAAAAAAGATGAGATTTTATTCTGAAAATCAATAAGATCATAAATAAGATTCAGATAAGTCTGGACATTAGGAACCCTCGATTCAAAAAGTCTGATATTTTCTATTATATATTGAAATTTAATTTGAATATTGAATAAGGGAAGGGGCGATGATCTTTATCTTTTCTTTAAAAAGCTAACCAGCTTATTTCTTTTGTTCTAACCTTTCCTTTATAAGATCCCATACCCCATAAAATTACTTAATTCTAGATATGAATATGGCAATCAATTTTTGGTAACGAAAAAATATGAATCTTATTACATTAGAAAATACATTAGAAAAAAAAATTCATAAAAATAAATTTCAAAAAAACTTCCTTTTTTTTCATCTTTAGAGCGATAGTATGTGTCGTAAAATAGGTGATCTATTTCCTTAAAAAAAAAATGATCTTATCTTATCTTGGAGATTTGTAATGCTTACTCTTAAACTATTCGTTTACACAGTAGTAATATTCTTTGTTTCTCTATTCATCTTCGGATTCTTATCTAACGATCCGGGGCGTAATCCTGGGCGTGAAGAATAAAAAAAAATAAAAAAAGAGATGAGATTCATTTTTACTTTTTCTTTTCTTTTTTCATAGGTAAATGTATAAAGAAAAGAAATGCAATAGATGTTAGATAAAGATAAAAGATTCATAAATAAAGAATAATCGAAAATTTATAAAATCTCAAGTGATCGGGGGGGAGGGGGTCGGAGAGAGAGGGATTCGAACCCTCGATACGAATAATTCGTACAACGGATTAGCAATCCGACGCTTTAGTCCACTCAGCCATCTCTCCCCATTCAAAATTGGAAATTTATCATGTAATTTAACACATGAAGTCAAGATTGATAACAATTTTGATTTTACTTAAATGATTCAAAAAAGATTTCTCGAATAGAAAGAATACCTTACTTCTTTTATTTTGTACAAAACAAAAACTTCATTTCCCCGGCCTGGTTAAGTATAAGTACTGGCCGGGCCAGTACTTCTTTTGTTCCAACAAATAAAAATTTTTATTGAAACGAGAAGAATAATTTTCATTGCCATTCCTAATTATTAGAAATTAGATAAGATTCTAATAGATAGATTATCTTAGAAATTCTTGAAAAAATTATCTATTATTTATATCTAACTATATCTAACTAACTATATCTAAATTAATAATTAATAGAATTAATCTATTTTCTATATATTCTATTTTCATTTTATATTTTATATTCTATTTTTATATTATATTCTTTTTATATATATATTTATATTATTTTATATATTTTCTATTTACTAATTTAATCTTAGAGATTTTCTTTCTATTCTCAGTATATTTAGTATATTCTAGTAAATTAGAGTCTAAATTAGAATATTTAATCTTTATAGTAAAAAAGAGTAAAAGTGTTCTAGTACTCTTACTAGTACTAGTACTAGTAAGAGTCTTTATAGTATATAGTATATACTAATATAGTACTAAAGTATATACTAATATAGTACTAAGACTTTTCGTCTTTCTTTTTTTTTTCTTAATACTTCTTTCTTATTAATATTAAGACTTCTTAAGGGAATTATTAAGATGAATATAATACTGAACTTCAATTTTCATTTAGAATGAAATTTGTTTTCCATTAATGAATTTCCTAATTTTATAAATTTTCTATTTAAGAATAAAAAAAAAAAAAAACACACACATATTTCTAAAATGATACTATAAATCATTTACTTGTTCAAAGAAAAGGACAAGCTTGAAAGTTTGAGGCCCAATTTACCCAAATTCAGAAAATCTAATGGTTCAAATGAAGAGAGGTTGAAAAAAATAAAATACTTATAACTTTAGTACACTATTGAAATTTGACTAACCTTTTTGCTATTTACCTATTCTTTTTTTTTTCCAAGTTTTCCCACGGTGGAACAAAATACGTGTTAATGCTGAAATTTTCATGATTCTGATACTATCTTGACTACATCTAATTACTTTGTTGGACAAAAGGCCCTTTTATATCCAATAATGAATATGTAGCGGGTATAGTTTAGTGGTAAAAGTGTGATTCGTTCTATTAAAAACTTCAATAGTTAAGGGGTCTTTCCTCTTTTTTTTCATATTTAATATTCCGATCAAAAACTTTATTTCTTAAAAAGATTTAATACTTTATCCCTCAATAGCGCATTTGAGGAAAAAATATACATTATCACGATTTCTATCCAAAAGACAATCATAAATTTCATAAAAAAAAATTGTATTATGGAGTCGAGAAGCATAATTTTTTTGATTGGTTCAATTCTTCCAATTAAATAAGTATGAATAAAAGATCTATGGATAATAGTACAAAACTTTCAATCGTA